TTAATATATTTCTTTTTTAATATAAATTTAATATATTTCTTATTTATATTTCTTATATAATATAAATTTAATATAATATAATATATAACATAATTTAATTTTAAATTAAAAAATTTTTAAATTATAGAACAAAACAAAAAAATCAAGAGCTTCGAGCCAATAAAGACTAAGAAGATTGACTCAAGAACAAATTTCATTACGAGCTCCGTTGTAAAAATTGGACCTAAGCATTAAGTAAGAAGCGATGGGAACGATGGAAGCTGTGAATGCAAAAGATTTTAGTGAAAAAGGAATCTTAATGATTCACTGGTCGGGATGGCGAAATGAAACGGAGGTCAATTCATCTATTGTAAGAAGTCAGGAGACAAGCCGAAAATTGAAATAGAAGAGTAAATATTCGCCCGCGAAAACTTTCTTTTTTTTGAATTGATAAATTTGGACGATAAAAAGAAAAAAAAAACATGTTCTATTTATATTTCAAAATAACAATTAAAAATAACAATATGATTTCGAAAATAGAAACTAAAATCTTTAATTGTCTATTTAAACAAGATCTATAGATTACTAATAGATTAGATTATATGAAGTCTCAAAAAATGACACGATTCTTTTTAAATACATGTATATCTTACTATATATCTTAATCTTACTATATATCTTAATTAGTTAATTATTTAATATTTTTTTAATATTTTTTTAATATTTAAATTAATTAATTATAATATCTTAATCTTACTATATATCTTAATTACTTAATTATTTAATATTTTATTTAATATTTAATTTAATTAATTATAAGATTCGAAATCTTTTTTGTTTTTTAATTCTTTTATTCGCGAGGAGCCGGATGAGAAGAAACTCTCACGTCCGGTTCTGCAGTAGAGATGGAATTCATAATCAACCATCAACTATAACCCTAAAAGAACCAGATTCCGTAAACAACATAGAGGAAGAATGAAGGGAATATCGTATCGAGGGAATCGTATTTGTTTCGGTAAATATGCTCTTCAGGCACTCGAACCCGCTTGGATCACATCTAGACAAATAGAAGCCGGTCGACGGGCAATGACACGAAATGCACGTCGTGGGGGAAAACTATGGGTACGTATATTTCCAGACAAACCAGTTACACTAAGGCCCGCAGAAACACGTATGGGTTCGGGGAAAGGATCCCCGGAATATTGGGTAGCTGTTGTTAAACCAGGTCGAATACTTTATGAAATGGGCGGAGTAAGAGAAAATAGAGCTAGAAGGGCTATTTCAATAGCAGCATCCAAAATGCCTATACGGACTCAATTGATTATTTCGGGATAAAGGCGAAAAGGGTAGAACTAATAGAAATGAGTCTTGGGTGTGAAAAAAAATTGCTTATTTCTTTATTTTTTTCTTTTTAGACAAAAAATATTTCTTTTTTTTATCCTTTACTTTACATTAAAAGAACAAATTACAAAATGATATGATTCAATCTCAGACCCATTTAAATGTAGCAGATAACAGCGGGGCTCGAGAACTGATGTGTATTCGAATCATAGGAGCTAGCAATCGTCGATATGCTCATATTGGTGACGTTATTGTTGCTGTGATCAAAGAAGCAGTACCAAATGTGCCCCTAGAAAAATCAGAAGTGGTCAGAGCTGTAATTGTGCGTACCTGTAAAGAATTCAAACGTGATAACGGTATGATAATCCGATATGATGACAATGCTGCAGTTGTTATTGATCAAAAAGGAAATCCAAAAGGAACTCGAGTTTTTGGCGCGATCGCCCGGGAATTAAGACAATTTAATTTTACTAAAATAGTTTCATTAGCTCCCGAAGTATTATAAAAGGGGATCGCGCTATTTTATAGTGGGATAGTTGAAAGAAATGGATTGAGAAATAGATTGTATCTCACGCATATACCTTTATTCATAAAATTCATAAAAAATTCATAAAATATTCATAAAAAAAAAAAAAGAAATAAGCATGTTGATTATATCAAATTTTGAGTCACCAACTATTTTAGTTCATCATGGGCAGGGACACTATTGCTGAGGTAATAACCTCTATACGAAATGCTGATATGGATAAAAAAAGAGTAGTTCGAATAAGAGCTACTAATATTACCGAAAATATTGTAAAAATACTTTTAAGAGAGGGTTTTCTCGAAAACGTGAGAAAACATCGAGAAAGCAACAAAGATTTTTTTGTTTTAACGCTACGACATAGAAGGAATAGGAAAAGGCCCTATAGAAATCTTTTAAATTTAAAACGGATCAGTCGACCTGGTCTACGAATCTATTCTAATTATCGACTAATTCCGCGCATTTTAGGCGGGATGGGAATTGTAATTATTTCTACTTCTCGAGGTATAATGACAGACCGAGAAGCTCGGCTAGAAAGAATCGGCGGAGAAATTTTGTGTTATATATGGTAATCTTTTTAATATACAAATTGGAGCCAAAATTTACAATTTTTAATTGTAAAATAAAAAAGAAAAGGGACGAGTTGTCTAATATTGT